TCATATAACCCAATTGAGACATTGTAGAATAAGCTAAACCTCTCTTAATATCCTTTTGAGCAAAGGCTAAAGTGGCTCCTAAAAGTAATGTTATTATACCTAATAAAGCTATTAGATTCATTATATAAGGCATAACTATGAAAAGCGGAAGAAGCCGAGCTCCAAGAAAAATTCCAGCTGCTACCATAGTAGCAGCATGTATAAGAGCTGAAATAGGGGTAGGCCCTTCCATAGCATCGGGTAACCATACATGAAGGGGAAATTGGGCAGATTTAGCAATTGCACCAGCAAATAATAGAAAGGCACACAAAGTAGCAAATAAAAGATTAACTTCATTATTATAAACCAAGTTATTGAATATTTCAAACAAATCCCGAAATTCTAAACTGCCCGTTATCCAATAAAAACCTAAAATTCCTAATAATAAACCAAAATCTCCGACGCGATTAGTGACAAACGCTTTTTGACAAGCATTCGCTGCAGTAGGTCGTGTAAACCAAAAACCTATTAATAGATAAGAACACATTCCAACCAATTCCCAAAAAAAATAAATTTGTATGAGATTAGAACTAGTAACCAATCCTACCATTGAAGTATTGAAAAAACTCATATATGCAAAAAATCTCAAATATCCCTGATCATGAGACATATAATTGTCACTATAAATAAGAACCAAAATTCCAACAGTAGTAATTAATATTAACATAATAGAAGTAAGTGGGTCAACTAAATAGCCAAATTCTAAAGAAAAGTCATTATTTATAGTCCAAGACCATATAGATAGATATATAGAAGGGTTATTTACTTGTTGAATAGCTAGATAGGTTGAAAAAAGCATAATTATACTTAACAATAAAACACTTGGAAAAACCCACATACGGCGAAGACTTTTTGTTGCCGTTGGAAAAAGTAGAAGTCCTACTCCTATTAATATAGGAACAGGAAGTGAGATGAAAGTTATAATCCAGAAATATTGATATATATATTCCATAAAAATAAATAAAAAAGTCTTTTTATTTTTATCTTAATTAATTGGTTCTGATTTACCGGCTCTTATTTCTTTTGAAATGAAAGTGAAATGAAAGGGGTCAGTTAATAAAATAAAAAATTCAAATAAACAAAATATCGAATTTTATAATTATTCTGAATCTTTTTCAACTATTTGAATTTAAATATTTAAAATCAAGAAGTTAAAATTCGTCAAATGATATGAAGAAATTACTATTGAAAAAAAAACTAGTACTTTGTATTACAATTCAATTATTATTAAGTAAAGTTTGATGAAGATCCAAAAAATGAAAATTTCCATTTTCATTATTATTTCGTATTACACTAATTTATATATATTGATAGAGCAAAGACAAATAATTACACCAAAAGCAGTATTTGATCTGAATCATAAAAAAAACCATAACTTATCCCCAAAAAGTTATTTCTTTTTTGGGTTATTTCAAATCATTAACCAATTGATTTTGGAACTGATTGATTGTCTTTTATTGTAAGATTATTGTAATAAAAGACTTTTATATTTTTAGGACAGGCTCTGATCTACAAACTATGACATCCAAAACTTGACTTTACATAAAAAAAAAAGAGGAATTACTAAAATAGCTTTTAGAAAATTATTTATCTTGGCGTTTTTAGTTTTTAACAGATAACAGATTAAGTACTAGTCTCTTGCACATTTTAAAATTAAAATTAGATATACTCTTGCTCTTTTTGCGAGCTTGACCAATTAAATTTTCTAATTAATAGAAAAAAAATATTAATTAATTAGGGCTTGGTTTAGTAAAACTTTGGATGTTTTTTATTATGTATTGTATTTTTGCTCTTTTTATTACCTGTATAAATCAATGTAGGACGACAAAAAAAAAGAAACTAGACAGAGATATAAAACAGAGATATAAAGAGAGGTATAGTCTTTTTGTTTGTATTTTTTTTTGTTTTTATTTGATTATCATATCAACGTTAATTAATTAGATTTATACGGCATAGCAAATTTTATAGATATGGATTTGAATGAGTATAGAAGAGGACCAATAAAATAAATATGAATTATTCGATATTGTATGGAATAGAAAAATGATTTTTTTTTTATTATTTTGTTCCCAGTACTATTATTTTATTTAGTATTTAGTTACGCGATTTTCTATATTTATATTTTTATGAAGGGAGTACAATCTAGAAAATAAATAGATAACTAGATAATTAATAATAAAAATAAAGAACAATTGGTTTTGAACAATAGATGTCTTTGACATCCAACTATAGCAATTAAATACTTATTATAATTTTTAATGGCAGTTCCGAAAAAACGTACTTCTATCTCAAAAAAGCGGATTCGTAAAAATATTTGGAAAAAGAAAGGATATTGGGCAGCATTGAAAGCTTTTTCGTTAGGTAAATCTCTTTCTACAAGGAATTCAAAAAGTTTTTTTTATCCAACAAATAAATAATTAAAGAATAATTTGAGTTGTTCTGGCTCGAAAGACAGTCAGTCTAATTTGTTTATAATTGGAAATTTTTTAGAATTTCTTTATTTATAAGTTGTATTTTATTTTATAAGTTAAAAAATTTCTAAAAATTAAAATTTGTATTATATTATAATTATTATAATAAATATTAATTAAATATTAATACTTTTAGAATTTTAGAATGCAAATTAATACTTTATACTTAATTTATATAATTAAATACTTTATTTATATAAATAATTAATTTTAAATAATACTAAAAAAATTATAAAAATTATAAATTATATTAACTTATAATTATATTCATTAACTTATATAATATAATTATATTATAAATTATAATATATATTATAATATATATTAACTTATATTATATAATGTATTAATATTAATGTATTAATATAGATAAATATATATTTATCTAAATATATAGATAATAAAAAATATCTAAATAGAAATAAAAGGAAAACTGGGTATTCTCTAATGTTTTGACCCGATCAATAGCAATATTAAATTGAATTAGTTTCGCTTTTATAATAAAAATAAAAAAAGGATTCTTGTGTCTACTAAATTTAAAGTATAATACTATACTTCTTTGTTTGAAAAAAGAATAAACGCAAGCACAAGATTAACCTTTCTTTTGAGTAGGCTTTATTGTTTTTAGGGTGGGGAAAATAAGAATCCCCATCGATTCAATAATAAAAAACCTTTCTCTTTTATTTATATTATTTATTTATATTATTTTATACTGTAAAAGCATAACTATAGTATATTTAATAGATTTAAAATATATAAATCTATTTATTAAAATAATATAGAAGAAAATATATAATATAAAATTTGTAGTCAAAACTAATAGGTTGTTGAAACTAATTAATTAAGTTTAAGATGTGTTTTATAACTTTCTAAACTATTCTTTCTATAACTTATTATTAGGATATATACCCCTAATTTATTAGGATATACCCCTAATTTTTAATTTATTTTTCATTTAAGCCAATTAAGAAAAACCTTTTTTTAAGTGATTATACTAAAAATAGGATTTACTTAGGCTAGAAATTGAAATTTTTTATTACATAATATCCCCTAGCCTAGTCCAAAACCTACCAATATTTAATATTGAATTAATTTGTTTGGTAAACAAATTCTCTACACAATTAAAACAAACACTGACATTTAATACAAAGCTATGCAAAGAGTTACAATCCCCTGCATGTATCAACAAAATTGTGATACATAAAAATAGGATTTTTATGTCATCGAAAAAATGCATTTTTTGAGATTCATAAAATAAATCATTAAGAAATGAATTATTAAAAAATTAAAAATGAGAAAGAACGTTTTGAGTTCAATCCATAAATTGAGGTTATAACTATCAAGTTGCACCAGTTATTAGATTTTATTCGAGCATAAAATAATAAAGTATTTTCAAATCCCATTTTTAAGTTAAATAAAACGAAGACTATAACACTATAATAAAAAATAGACCAAAAAAAATAAGGATTATTGAAAGCGTTACGGTAAAATTCTAATAAAAAGTTTTTATTCAGCAATTTTAATCTTTCCTAAATATATATTATATATATATATTGCATATGGCATTGAATTGACTACTTCAATCTCGACGATTGAATAAAAATAGGTTATTATAATTTCGAACAAGCCGCTATGGTGAAATCGGTAGACACGCTGCTCTTAGGAAGCAGTGCTAGAGCATCTCGGTTCGAGTCCGAGTGGCGGCATGACATCTCCTAAAAGAGTAAGTCCTATACTGAATTCAATTCCCGATTTCAATTCCTATCCTATAATTGAAATTGAGAAACCTTCCTTTTTTAATTTAAATTTTTTTATGATATTTTCAACTTTAGAGCATATATTAACTCATATATCCTTTTCAGTCGTTTCAATTGTAATTACAATTCATTTGATAACCTTATTAGTCGATGAAATCATAGGACTATATGATTCGTTAGAAAAGGGGATGATGACTACTTTTTTCTGTATAACAGGATTATTAATGACTCGTTGGATTTATTTGAGATATTTACCATTAAGTAATTTATATGAATCATTAATCTTTCTTTCATGGAGTTTCTCCATTATTCATATGGTTCCGTATTTTAAAAAGTATAAAAACTATTTAAAGGCAATAACCGCGCCAAGTGCTATTTTTACCCAAGGTTTTGCTACTTCGGGTCTTTTAACTGAAATGCATCAATCCGAAATATTAGTACCAGCTCTCCAATCCCATTGGTTAATGATGCACGTAAGTATGATGGTATTGGGCTATGCAGCTCTTTTATGCGGATCATTATTATCACTAGCTCTTCTAGTCATTACATTTCGAAAATTCATAAGTATTTTTAGTAAAAGCAATAATTTCGTAAATGAGTCGTTTTCTCTGGGCGAGATTCAATATGTGAGAGAAAAGAATAATCTTTTACCAAACACCTCTTTTCTTTCTTCTAGGAATTATTACAGGTTTCAATTGATTCAACAATTGGATCTTTGGAGTTATCGTATTAT